ACCAAATAAGTTATTAGGCGTTCTTTTAATGGTTTCAGTCCCTGCGGGATTATTAACAGTTCCTTTTTTAGAGAATGTTAATAAATTCCAAAATCCATTTCGTCGTCCAGTAGCTACAACTGTCTTTTTGGTTGGTACCGTAGCGTCTCTTTGGTTAGGTATTGGAGCAACATTACCCATTGATAAATCCCTAACTTTAGGTCTTTTTTAAATTAAATTGATTCAATTCTGAAATAATACGACGTGTGTATCTAGGGAATAGTCGCTTCAAAGTGAATTTTCCCTAGATACATCATATTCAATTAAATTGTGGATCTATTCTGTAAAATTCAATCAATTTTTTTTCATCTTTTATTTGTTAAATCAATTACGAAATGCTTTTCTAGAGTGCCAAATATTTGTTTTACATCTTCTATGTGAAAATGTTCCATTTTAATAAGATCTTCTTGACTATTATTCAAAAGGTCCAATAATGTATGTATATTGGATTTTTTGAGGCAATTATAGATCCTAGGTGGCAATTCTAATTGGTCAATGAAAATATATTTCAATGCTATTTTTTTTTTGTTTTTCCTTATTTCAGCCAATCTATTGTGAAAGGTAAAAAGGGGTAAAGAAACTTTGTCTTGATTGTCTTCTAAATAGAATTTTTCTTCTTCTGCATGTAGAAAAGGAATAAATAAATCAATTAAATTCCGGGAGGCTTCGTAAAGTGCTTCTTTCGGAGTTAAACTACCATTTGTCCATATTTCGAGAAAAAGTATCTCTTGTTTTTCATTCCCATTTCCATAAGAATGAATACTATGATTTACGTTTCGAACAGGCATGAATAAAGCATCTATAGGATAACTTCCGTCTTGAGAGTTAGTTGGCGCTTTTATATGATATCCGCGATTTCTTTCGAGTTGTAATCCAATACACAAATCTATTGGTTCCGTCAAGCTAGCTATATGCTGCGTATTGTCAACTATTTCTACATAAGTTGGCAAGATGATATCTTGAGCAGTTACACGTCTGGGGCCCCTAACACAAATAGACGCCTCACAGGTTCCATATAGATTACTTCTCAATACTATTTCTTTTAAATTCATTAAAATTTCGTGTACTGATTCTTGAATACCTACTATGGTAGAATATTCGTGTGGTATTTTCTCCGATTTTGATTTTGCACGTGTGATACATGTTCCTTCTATTTCTCCAAGTAACGCTCTTCGCATGGCAATGCCTATTGTATCCGCTTGACCTTTCAGAAGTGGAGAGAGAATAAAGCGCCCATAATAAAGACATTTACTATCCGTTCTTGATTCAACACACTTCCACTGTAGTGTCCGAGTAGATACTCTTATTTTCTCTCGAACCATAGTAATATTTTACAAAATTGATAATATCTTTGAATCATTTATTTCTCTTGTCTTGAATTCTTATTTCTACACGCGTCTTTTTTTAGGAGGTCTACAGCCATTATGTGGCATAGGAGTTACGTCCCGTACGAAACTTAATAATATACCGCTTCTACGAATAGCCCGTAATGCTGCATCTCTTCCGAGACCAGGACCCTTTATCATGACTTCTGCCCGTTGCATACCTTGTTCCACCACTGTACGAATAGCATTTCCTGCGGCGGTTTGAGCCGCAAAAGGTGTCCCTCTTTTTGTGCCTCTAAATCCACAAGTACCGGCAGAAGCCCAAGAAACCACTCGACCTCGTACATCTGTAACAGTTACAATGGTATTATTGAAACTTGCTTGAACATGAATAACACCCTTTGGTATTTTACGTGCACTTTTACGCGAACTAATACGTCCATTTTTACGTGAACCAATTTTTGGTATAGGTTTTGCCATATTTTATCATCTCATAAATATTAGTCAAAGATATATGGATATATCCATTTCATGTCAAAACAAATCCTTCATTTTTTTTTTTTACATCAATCAAATCTTTTAGCAATTTTTTTAGAAAATTCCTTTTCGTTCTTAGTTTTAGTATAGTAGAAATGATTATCCTTGTCGTTGTTTATGTTTTGGATTAGAACAAATTACTATAATTCGTCCCCGTCTGCGGATCAATCGACATTTTTCACAAATTGGACGAACAGAAGCCCTTATCTTCATATTTGTTATTCCTTATTTTTTATTTTGAATCTATTTCTTGGAAGAAAATAAGTTTCTTGATATTTTGAATCTCGAATTGTATTCTTGTAGGAAGGAGTGTTGAAATTGAAAAACTGCTTAATCGTTTGAATCCTTGTTGCGGAGTCGATAAATTATACGACCTTTGGTCGAATCATAACGGCTTATTTCAACCTTAACTCTATCTCCCGGTAGGATTCGTATAGAACTACGTCGTATCCTTCCTGAAACATAACCTAGAATCAGATCTTCATTATCTAAACGAATCCAGAACATACCGTTAGGAAGTGATTCAGTAATCAAACCTTCATGAATCCATTTGTGTTCTTTCATTTCAGGTAAAACCCCCTTAAAGTATCAACTAATTGAGAAGTGATATTAGACAAGCCGTCTTTTCTCTTTTTTTGTTCACAAATAGGAAATTTTGGATCCAATTCGGATATTCTAGGGATTACCATATATAACATAAAATTTCTCCGCCAATTCCTTCTAGTCGAGCTTCCCGATCTGTCATTATACCTCGAGAGGTAGAAAGAATTGCAATACCCATTCCACCTAAAATTCTAGGAATTCGTTGATAGTTAGAATAGATTCGTAGACCAGGTCGACTGACCCTTTTTAAATACAAAGTATTTCGATAAGGCCCTTTCTTATTTCTTCTATGTCGTAGAGTTAAAACCAAAAAATATTTGTTTCCTTCTTGATGTTTTCTCGCATTTTCGATAAAGCCTTCTCGTAAAAGTATTTTAACAATGTTTTCGGTGATGTTAGTAGATACTATTTTAACTGTTCCTTTTCTATTCATGTCCGCATTTCGTATAGAAGTTATTATATCAGCAATAGTGTCCCTACCCATGATGAACGAAAATCAGTGGTGCTCCCACAATTTGATATAATCAACATGTCTTTTTTTTTAGTTTATTATTAATTCAAAATGAAAGATATATACGTGATACACAATCTACTATGTTCGTTTAAATATCCTATGTCTCGTCTTATAATACTTCAGGAGCTAATGAAACTATTTTAGTAAATTTTTGTCTCAATTCTCGAGTAATCGCACCAAAAATCCGAGTTCCTTTTGGGTTTCCTTCTTGATCAATGATAACTGCAGCATTGTCATCATATCGTATTATCATACCGTTGTCGCGTTTGAGTTCTTTACAAGTACGTACAATAACAGCTCTGATCACTTCTGATCTTTCTAAGGGCGTATTGGGTATTGCTTCTTTGATCACAGCAACAATAACGTCACCAATACGAGCATATCGACGATTGCTAGCTCCTATGATTCGAATACACATCAATTCTCGAGCCCCGCTGTTGTCTGCTACATTCAAATGGGTCTGAGGTTGAATCATATTTTATTTTTATTTGTTCTTTCGATGCAAAAAGAAATGCAAGGGATGAAAAAGAAAAAGAAATATTGTTTGTCCAAAAAAAACTTCCAGTTGTTATCCAAAAGATCTTTTTCCTTTAGTTTAGTTCTATTCTGCTGAAATAATGAATTGAGTTCGTATAGGCATTTTTGATGCCGCTATTGCGATAGCCCTTCGGGCTACATTTTCCGATACTCCACTGATTTCATATAGTATTCGACCTGGTTTGACAACAGCTACCCAATATTCGGGAGATCCTTTCCCCGAACCCATACGGGTTTCCGCGGGTCTTACTGTAATAGGTTTGTCAGGAAATATACGTAACCATATTTTTCCACCACGGCGTGCATTTCGTGTCATTGCTCGCCGCCCTGCTTCTATTTGTCTCGACGTGACCCAAGCGGGTTCAAGTGCCTGAAGAGCATACCTTCCGAAACAAATACGACTCCCCCGATAAGATATTCCCTTCATTCTTCCCCTGTGTTGTTTACGGAATCTAGTTCTTTTTGGGTTATAGTTGACGGTTCCTTTGGAATTCCATCTCTACTACAGAACCGGACGTGAAAATTTCTTTTCATCCGGCTCCTCGCGAATGAAAAAACTCTTTTGGATTCATCCAGTTTACTAGATATTTTTGATTTGAGTATAGAACAAAATTTTAAATAAATATATATTTATTTAAAATTTTGTTTATCAATTCTTTTTTTTTATTGAATTCAATAAAAAAAAAAGAATTTTCGCGGGCGAATATTTACTCTTTCAATATCTATATTCACTTGTAGAGTTAGTTTATCCTTTCTCATAAGATATGAATTGGTCTCGGGTTCGTTCCGCCATCCTTCCCAATGAATCGTAAGGATTCATTTTCAATTGAATCTTATGTATTCACGGGTTCCATCGTTCCCATCGCTTCTTGATTAATGTAATGGTTAGGTCTGAATTCTACAACGGAGCTCTTACTAAAATTTCTTCTCGAGCCAATCCTCCTAGTCGTTATTGGTTCGAAGCTCTTTATTTTTCTATGAACAGAGTCATATAATTATGTGTGAATCTGTATTGATGCTTTATTACATTTTTTTTATAACATGTTTCAAAGACCTTACATATTGGAATCATATCTCTTTTCTATTCATTTTTTTTTTCTTTCTCTCACCTTTCCATTTATCCGTATCCTTTTTTCTTTTTTGTATTTTTTTTTTGTTTGACACTAATGATTATGCCAAAAAAAAATTCAGTTGCTACAATGATAGGACTAAAATAGCATATCTTGACTGCTTTTTTGGATCGAGATAATGTGATGCGATGAGTTGGTTATTAGTTTTATAGTTATTAGTTCATACTTCGTACTATATTTTTCTTTCTTATTTTTTTGAGTCTTAATTTTAACAAAAACCAACGAGTCACACACTAAGCATAGCAATTCTATCAAAGGGTCAATCGAATTTTTATTAAACCTTGTGGGATTAAAAATTAGAATCGATTGGATGGA